TTGGTATATATAAATATATATACGTGTATCACTCTTAATGTTGGTGTGATATTTAATGGTATATATAAATATATATACGTGTATCACTCCTAATGTTGGTGTGATATTTAATGGTATATATAAATATATATACGTGTATCACTCCTAATGTTGGTGTGATATTTAATGGTATATATAAATATATATACGTGTATCACTCCTAATGTTGGTGTGATATTTAATGGTATATATAAATATATATACGTGTATCACTCCTAATGTTGGTGTGATATTTAATGGTATATATAAATATATATACGTGTATCACTCCTAATGTTGGTGTGATATTTAATGGTATATATAAATATATATACGTGTATCACTCCTAATGTTGGTGTGATATTTAATGGTATATATAAATATATATACGTGTATCACTCCTAATGTTGGTGTGATATTTAATGGTATATATAAATATATATACGTGTATCACTCCTAATGTTGGTGTGATATTTAATGGTATATATAAATATATATACGTGTATCACTCCTAATGTTGGTGTGATATTTAATGGTATATATAAATATATATACGTGTATCACTCCTAATGTTGGTGTGATATTTAATGGTATATATAAATATATATACGTGTATCACTCCTAATGTTGGTGTGATATTTAGGATCAGTAAGTTTGGTCCCTCTAGATATAGTCCGATCTCGTTTTTGGGGTTTGGCGAGGTCAAATCCGATTATATCTGGGGTAAGGGGGGTAAGGGGGGTTTGCCGCAGAAACGCGTGTGGGTGTGTGTGTGGAGTCGGGGAGTGTGGGTGGGTGGGTGTGTGGGAGTGTGTGTGGAGTCGGGAGTGTGTGTGAGTGTGAGTGTGTGGGTGTGGGTGTGTGAGTGTGCGTGCACGAGAAGTGCGGGTGGTGTGTGGGTGTGTGTGCGCGCAAAAGTGCGCGCACACGGTGGACAGAGGACAAATCTTAAAAACAGGGATATATTCTAGTCTTTAACATACGAAAAATGGCAAAAAAACGGGGGTTTTTTTAGTAGTAACAGTTTGGGTATGTAAAATATGTCTATCGAGCATGGAAAGATAACCCCTGGGGGGTTGGTGTACGAAAAGAAGGCACCGGAAGCTCAGTCTAATAGGACTAGGATGAGGGACGAGGGGGGAACTGAGATCATTTGAGAAAAAAAAAGACAACCAAATGCCGGGAGGACGGAGTAAATGCCAAGGTTATGAAAGGAATGTATAGAACTCATACTTGCAACCCTAGGCCTTATGAGGAAAGTTGACGCGTCTTCAATAAGTGGCCCTGAGATTTGCACCGGAGGCATTACGATAGAGACACTGCGGGGCTACAGTGATGCTCCTGACACTAGTAATCTAAGTGCCTAAAGTTAAGGATGACACGTCTTGGTTTCATGAGGAATAGATATTTGTATGTCAGAAAACATTGAATCTTCTTCCGTAGAACATTATTTAAAATGTACTAGGTTGATTAAGGATTAAATGTGAATTATGCTTATTCGTATGGGAATTCTTGTAATGTGAGAACTAGAATTAAAATGGGTAATGTAAAAAATATCGTAATATGTACTGTGACGATATTCATGGGGCAAATAAATTAATGCCTAATTATACATAATATGTCCGTATGTCTAAGAATGGGGACCCCACATACCAAAAAATTTTTTGGGTTCTCCTGGGGTTTCTGAGGTTGGGGTGGCGCGTAAAGGAAGCCCGTGGGCTTCCTGGGGGGAAAAAATTAAAAATTTTTTTGGGTTCTCCTGGGGTTTCTGAGGTTGGGGTGGCGCGTAAAGGAAGCCCGTGGGCTTCCTTTAGTTTATTTCAAGAAGTAGTTTAATTTAAAATGCTAGTTTTGGGGATTAGCGATGGAGGGTAATGACTTCCTTTTTGATGCTCTAGGGGTGATGATTACCCATTTTTGATTTACAAGGTCAATGCTTTGTTGGTGTTTAAGCTACTAGGGCTATTATCATTTTAGTAGTTTGTTTTCTAGCTTACTAATTGTTGGGAGGAGAATTAAGATAATAATAAAATAGGCTACGGAGGTAAGTTGTCCGATAAGGATGAAGGGGTCTTCGACTGGTTGCCCTCCGATTCAAGTAAGAATGAGAATGTTCGCGATGAAAAGTCAGAATAGAGCTTGTGATGGGGGTCGAAATATATGACTTCGTTGTTTAGAGGTGTGAATTATGGGGACTAGGAATAGGATGGTGACTGAGAGTACCAAGGCTAAGACTCCCCCCAGCTTGTTTGGGATGGATCGAAGAATGGCGTATGCAAATAGAAAATATCATTCTGGTTTAATGTGGGGGGGAGTCGAAAGGGGATTAGCTGGGGTAAAGTTTTCTGGATCTCCAAGCAGGTTGGGGAAAAATAGTGCGAGGAGTAGTATGAGGGTAATTGTTAGTTGAACCCCCAGGAGATCTTTATATGAGAAGAATGGGTGGAAGGGAATTTTATCGGTGTTAGAGTTAAGGCCGGTTGGGTTATTTGATCCAGTTTCGTGTAAAAATAAGAGGTGGAGAATAGCTAAGCCTGCGATAATAAACGGTAGGACGAAGTGGAATGTGAAGAATCGGGTAAGTGTAGCGTTGTCTACTGAGAAACCCCCTCAGATTCACTCTACTAGGGTGGAGCCAATGTATGGGGTGGCAGATAATAAGTTGGTGATGACTGTGGCCCCTCAAAATGATATTTGTCCTCAGGGTAGAACATAACCTACGAAGGCAGTTGCTATTGTTAGTAGAAGGAGCGCTACTCCGATATTTCATGTTTCTTTGTAGAGATACGAACCGTAGTATATGCCTCGCCCCACATGTAAATATAGGCAGATGAAAAATATAGAGGCTCCGTTAGCGTGGGTATTTCGAATTAATCATCCGTAATTGACGTCCCGGCAAATGTGGGCGATTGATGAAAAGGCTAGTGAGGTGTCAGCAGTATAGTGTATTGCTAGAAATAGGCCTGTGAGGATTTGTACAATTAAACATAAGCCTAGGAGGGAGCCGAAGTTTCATCAGACCGAAATACTTGATGGGGTGGGGAGATCAATGAATGAGTTATTAATAATTTTTAGAATGGGGTGTGTTTTTCGTGTTGGGGTCATTTGGTTTTTGTAGTTGAATAACAACGGTGGTTTTTCGTGCCGCAGGTTTTGGTTGATGCCAAATAAAAATAGTGACTTATTTGTTTTGTTTATTAGTATCATGTTTGGTTTTAGGATTTATTGGAGTTGCTGCTAACCCCTCGCCTTTCTTTGGTGCAGTGGGGTTGGTGGTGGCTGCTGGTGGGGGGTGTGGTTTATTGGTAATGATGGGTAGTTCTTTTGTTTCATTGGTCTTATTTTTAATTTACTTAGGGGGCATGTTGGTTGTTTTTGCTTATTCTGTAGCGTTGGCGGCAGAGCCTTTCCCGGAGAGTTGATTGGACTATACGGTTTTTATCTACTTAGTGGGGTGTGGGGTTTTTGTGTTTGCGGGGGTAGTGTTGCTTGGGGATTACGTATCCGCGGGGGGGTGAGGTTTGATGGGGGTAGACGGGGAGGGAGTGTTCTGTGTTCGGTCGGATGTGGGGGGTGTTGTCATATTATATTCTTTGGGTGGGGGATTTTTAATATTAAGTGGGTTTTGTTTAGTACTGGCGTTATTTGTAGTATTAGAGTTGACTCGAGGGTTGGCTCGAGGGGGCCTTCGTATTGTGTAAAAGGAGGCTCAAAAGGCAGTAGTAATTGCGAGGGAAATAAAGATAGAAAGATATGTTTTGATAAGACCTTTATGGATAATTGTGGCTTTTTGAGTAATGAGTTGGTGTGTTTTTGATATAGCTTTAGGGCCGAGGAGTTCATATCATAGTAGGTCATTCAGTTGGAGGGCATAGTGTTGTCCTTGTTTTATATAAATATATGGTCGGGTTCGGTGTAGAAGAATATTAAAGAATCCTAGTTGGGAGGAGAAGCTGTGTAGGGGGGTATGTTTGAATTGGGATAATTTATTTGTTGTTAGGGCAAGTTCTATAGAGTATATGAGGCCGAGAATGGAGACAAGAAGGGCAGAGAGTTTTATGGTGGTGGGCATAGTTGTAATTTGTGTTTTATTAAAGGTAATTATAGATGTTATTATAAGCCCTGCGATTACACTTCCGATTGCTAGTCGGGTAATCGGGCTTGTAAGATTGTGATTATTTTCGTTTGGGTGTGCGGTTGATTGATAGCGGGGGAGGTGTATTTGGACATAAAAAATAATTCGTAGGCTATATGCTGCGGTTAGGGATGTAGCGATTAGGGTGAGGGTGAGGGCCCAGGCGTTTAGATTAGAGGTGTTTGCAGATTCAATGATTGCATCTTTTGAATAGAACCCTGCAAGGAATGGGGTGCCAGTTAGTGCTAAGCTGCCCAGAGTTATGCAGGAGGTAGTGATAGGAAGGAGTTTTTGTATTCCTCCCATTTTTCGGATATCCTGTTCGTTTAATAGGTTGTGGATTAAAGAGCCCGAGCACAGAAATAGTATGGCCTTGAAGAAGGCGTGGGTTGTGATGTGGAAGAAAGCTAATTCTGGGTGATTGAGGCCGATCGCTACTATTATTAGTCCAAGCTGGCTTGATGTGGAGAATGCGATGATTTTTTTAATATCGTTCTGTGTAACCGCGCATATTGCGGTGAATAGTGTGGTGGTTGCTCCTAGGAGAAGACAAATGGTTGTGATTGGGGGGTTAGTTTGTAATATCGGGCTGAGGCGGATTAGTAGGAAGATCCCCGCTACGACCATAGTGCTGGAGTGGAGTAGGGCTGAAACTGGGGTGGGGCCCTCTATTGCGGCGGGGAGTCATGGGTGCAGGCCGATTTGGGCGGATTTTCCCATGGCTGCTAAGATAAGGCCAAGGAGGGGCAACGCTGGGAAGTGTTGTTGTAGTAGTATATGTTGAATTTCTCAGGTGTTTATGGATACAGCTATTCATGTTAGGGAGAGGATGAGGCCGATATCGCCGATGCGATTATAAATTACTGCTTGGAGTGCGGCGGTGTTAGCGTTTAAGCGTGAGTATCACCATCCGATTAGTAAAAATGATATAATCCCTACTCCCTCTCAACCGATGAATAATTGGAGTATATTATTAGCGGTGATTAGGATTAGTATGGTAATTAGGAATAGGAGTAGATATTTTGAGAATCGGTGAATATTTATATCATTTATTATATATCAATTAGTGAATTGTAAAATTGCTCACGTGACAAAGATAGCGATTGAGATAAAAATTGTTGAGTAGAGGTCAAATAGGAAGCTAATTCGGAGGTTTATGTTTGTACAGAGTCAATTGAATGATGTTAGGATGGATGAGGTTCCTGTGTTTACAAAAATGAGTGCGGGCATTAGGCTAAATAATCAGGCAATTTTTGTGGTGTTAGCATAATTTCATTTTAGGGCCAAATTTGATGGAAGAAGAATCGGGAATATAAGGGTAAGGAGTGAGGCAGTTATTGTAGTGTGGAATAGAAAGTTTTGCATGTGCTTTCACTTGGAGTTGCGCCAAGGTTTTCTAATGCCTAAAATTAGCGGATAACTATTTTCCTTTGAGAGCGGGGGGCCCAGGGGGTTAGTCCTGGTAGAAAAAAGTTAGCAGGTTTATTCTTGTACATACAGGCCCCTCGGTGGATAAGGGGGAATATAGCCCCTATCTCTGGTCTCACAAACCAGTGTGTTAAGGTTTCACTATATCCGCCGTTAAAATAGTAGGTTGGGGTGGGAGATGAGAAGTCCTAGGGGTAAAGAGTGGAGTGTTATAAGGAGGTGCTCTCGTGTGTGGCTGGGTTGAATGATGAGGTGATTGGGTGTCTTGCTTTGTTGGGAGGTGAGGAAGATGTAAAGTGAATAGGTAGCAGTGATTAAGGTTGTAAGGCCCGTTAAGATAATCGTAGTGTGGGTTCAATTAAAGAGTGACGTAATAATGACTAATTCTCCGAGCAGGTTGATTGAGGGTGGCAAGGCCATATTTATAAGGCAGGCGATTAATCATCAGGTGGTTATAAGGGGTAGGATTGTCTGTAGGCTTCGAATTATTAGTAGGGTCCGGGTGTGGGTTCGTTCATAGTTTGTGTTAGCGAGGCAAAATAGTATAGATGAGGTGAGTCCGTGGGCGATTATAAGGATTATAGCCCCTAAAATACTTCATGGTGTTTTGATTAGTGCGGCAGCGGTAACTAGTCCCATATGACTAACTGAGGAGTAAGCAATAATTGATTTTAGGTCCGTTTGTCGTAAGCAGATCAGGCTAGTTATGATTATTCCTCATAGGGATAGGGTAATAAACGGCAGATAGAGATTATTGGTGGTGGGATCAAGAATAGGGGTAATTCGGATAATGCCATATCCGCCGAGTTTAAGAAGGACTGCGGCTAAGATTATGGATCCTGCGATTGGGGCCTCTACGTGAGCTTTTGGTAATCAAAGGTGAAATCCATATAGGGGTATTTTTACTAAGAATGCTAAGAGGCACGCGAGTCATAAGACGGTGCTGGTAAAAGTTTGGGAGGGCTCATGCGGAAGTAGGGTCATGAATATCATTATTGAGTTAGAAAGTGTTTTATGAATAATAAGGACGGCGATTAGTAAGGGCATAGATCCCATTAGGGTATAAAATAGGAAGTAGGTTCCGGCGCTTAGTCGTTCTGGTTGGGAGCCCCATCGAGTAATAAGGATGAGGGTGGGTAAGAGGGTTATTTCAAATATAATATAGAATAGGATAATGTCTGTTGCTGAAAATGCTATGATTAGGCCTGCCTGAAGTACGGCAGCGGTTACTAGAAATAGTCGTTTTCGGTTAGGCGGCTCGGCTTTCAAGTGAAATTGGCTTGCTAGGGCTATAAGAGGTAAAAGTCACATGGAGAGAATAATTAAGGGGGAGGAGATGTTATCTGAGCCCATCAGGGGGTTTGCTGTTGTAAGGTTAAGTATTATTGGGTTATGTAAAAGACTAAGGGCTTGAATTGTGATGAGTATTGAGTAGCATGTGAAGCTGCTGAAGAGGTGTTTCTGTCGGTGGAGGAAGGCGGTTGGGATTAATATAATAGTGGGTATAAGAATTTTTAGCATTGTAGAAGATTAAGGTTTTTAAGGTGATCAGTTGAGTGGGTTCGTGAGGAGGCTACTAGCAGGGCTAGGCCGGTGCTTGCTTCGCAAGCAGAAAATGCGAGGAGTAGTATAGGGGTGATGGTAAGTGTAGTAAGGTTGGTGTTCAGGGAGATGGAAGTTAATATAATAAATAGGGCTAAAGTCATGCCTTCAAGGCAAAGAAGGGCAGATACAAGATGGATGCGGTTTAGGGCTAATCCCATGATGCTTAATATAAAGGATATAAATGCTGTGAATTGTGCGGTGGGCATAAGAGTTAATGGTCTCAAAATACTGAGGTTTTCTAGGTCGAAACTAGAGGTCTTATATTAGACTAACCGTTAAATTATTCAGCTCATTCAAGCCCCCCTTGGAGTCATTCGTAGAAAAGGCCGAGTGAGAGAAGAATGAGGATGATGGAGGTGAAATTTATTATCGTTGAGGGGGGGCATGAGTTTGTGGCTCATGGGATCGGGAGTAGAAGGGCGATTTCTAAATCAAACAGGAGAAATAAGATGGCGACGAGGAAGAAGCGGAGGGAGAATGGTAGGCGAGCGGATCCTAAAGGGTCAAATCCACATTCATAAGGGGAAAGTTTTTCTGTATCTGGTGTTATAAGAGGGATTCAAAAGCTAATGGAGAGAATAATGATAATAAGTGTTAGGGCGGTTAGGAAATTGTGTGTAATTATTTCTTCTTAGTGTGTGTCTAAGGCCTGATGAGTGGAGGTCATCTATACTAGTATACTAAAGAAATAAGATCCTCATCAGTAAATTGAAATATAAAGGAAAAGTCATACGACATCAACAAAGTGTCAATATCAGGCGGCTGCTTCAAAGCCGAAGTGGTGGTGGGTGGTGAAGTGGAATTGGATTTGACGGATCAAGCAGATTATAAGGAAAGAGGTTCCGATAATTACGTGTAAACCGTGAAATCCTGTGGCTACAAAAAAGGTTGAGCCGTATGTCCCGTCTGAGATTGTGAATGGGGCTTCGAAGTATTCTATTGCTTGGAGGAGCGTAAAGTACAGTCCTAGAAGGATGGTAAGAGTTAAGGCTTGTGTTGTTTGGGTTTGATTTCCTGCTATTATAGCATGATGTGCTCAAGTTACGGTTACGCCGGAGGCGAGAAGGACTGCGGTGTTTAATAGGGGAACTTCAAATGGGTCTAGGGGTGAGATGCCGTTAGGGGGTCAATGATTTCCTAGTTCTGGAGAGGGTGCTAGGCTTGAGTGGTAGAACGCTCAGAAAAATCCGAGGAAGAAGAATACTTCGGAGGTAATAAATAAGATTATCCCGTATCGAAGGCCTTTTTGTACGAAGGAGGTGTGGTGTCCTTGGTAGGTTCCTTCTCGGATAATATCTCGTCATCATTGAAGTATGGTTAGAAGTATAATCCCTAGCCCTATATTTATAAGAATCAGGGAGTTAAAATGAAATCATATTGCAAGACCAGATGTTATGAGTAGAGCAGCGATTGCCCCGGTTAAAGGTCATGGACTTTGATCTACTATGTGGTAGGTGTGTGCTTGGTGGGCCATTAAACGTTTTCTTGTAAATAGAGAGTTAGGAGAAGGACGAAAACAAATGCTTGAATAAGTGCTACTGCCATTTCTAACGCGGTTAATAGAATTAAAATAATGAGTGTCAGAAGGGACACGGAGGGAAATACATGGAGGAGGGCTAAGACGGCAGTTGAGATAAGTTGTATAAGTAGATGTCCTGCAGTTAAGTTTGCTGTGAGGCGGACCCCAAGTGCGATTGGGCGGATGAATAGACTAATAGTTTCGATAATAATAAGGGCAGGAATAAGGGGGGTTGGGGTCCCCATGGGTAGGAGGTGAGCTAACGATATAGTGGGTTGGTGGCGTAGTCCTGTGAGAATTGTTATTAATCATAGTGGAACGGCCAGGCCTAGGTTTAGTGCAAGTTGGGTTGTGGGTGTAAATGTGTACGGTAATAATCCTAGCAGATTTATCAGTAATAAGTAAGTAAATAGTGCTAAAAGGGGGAGAGTTCAGGAATGTCCTGGTTTATTGATCGGGAGTATTAGTTGTTTTGTTAATACTGCTATAAATCATTGTTGAGCTATTAATATACGATTGGGTATCACCCGGGGGGTTTGTGATAAAATAAGTGTAGGTAATAGTATTGCGATTAGTGCAAGAGGAAATCCAAGGATAAGTGGGGTTGCGAACTGATCAAAAAAGTTTAGAATCATGGTCAGGTTCATGGTTGGTGGGGTTTTGTATTAGTGTCTAATTTAGGCTCTGTTGGAAAATGTATTTTTAACAATTTTGGGGCCAGTAAGATTAAGAGAATCGTTCAGGCAGTTAAAAATGTGAGGAACCATGGGGCAGGGTTTAGTTGGGGCATGGTCTTTAAGGAGGGGTTAGGCTCATCTCCGGCTTAAAAGGTCGGTGCTGTTGTTAGCTTCTTAAAGATGTTTGAAGTATTGTGTTAGACCAGCTTTCAAAGGATTCTAAGGTGGTGGCCTCTACCGCAATAGGCATGAAACTGTGATTAGACCCGCAGATTTCTGAGCATTGGCCATAAAAAATCCCAGGGCGGGTGGTAATAAAGGTTGTTTGGTTAAGACGCCCTGGGATAGCGTCTGTTTTAATTCCGAGGGTGGGAACGGCTCACGAGTGAAGTACATCTTCGGCTGTGATCAGTATTCGAACTGGTGATTCAACTGGTACTACTATGTAGTGGTCAACTTCAAGCAAGCGATTGAGCCCAGGGGTTAGTTCTTGCAGGGGAATTATGTAAGAGTCAAACGTTAGTTCTTCATAGTCTGTATATTCATATGTTCAGTACCATTGGTGACCGATAGCTTTAATTGTGAGATGGGGGTCATTTACTTCATCTATCAGATAGAGGATGCGAAGTGATGGTAGGGCGATTAAAATTAAAATAATGGCTGGGAGTACAGTTCAGATTATTTCGACTGCTTGGGCGTCTGTTGTGTTAGTGTGGGTTAAATGGGTTGTTATTATTAAAGTAATAATATAAAGGACTATGGCGCTGATAAGAAAGACGATTATTAATGTGTGGTCGTGGAAGTGTAGTAATTCTTCTATAATGGGGGATGTTGCATCTTGAAATCCAAGTTGGGCTGGGTGGGCCATTAAGTCTCACAGGGGGGGATGCCTGTTACTTGGCTTCGACAAAGCCATGTTATGTATTTACTAGAGTCTTAGAGAAAGAAGCATAAGAATAGGATGTGCAGCTAGCTTGAAACTAGCGGGAGGGGGTTCAAGTCCCTCATTTCTTGTTTACGGTCGGACGAATGTTGGTTCTTCATATGTATGATATGGAGGGGGGCAGCCGTGGAGTCATTCAAGATTAGTGGTTGATATTTCTTGAGTTTTAATTTCACGTTTGGAGGCGAATGCTTCTCAGATAATAAACAGTATCATAATGGCTGCAATTATGGAGATAAGGGACCCGATAGAGGATACGGTGTTTCATAATGCATAGGCGTCTGGGTAATCGGAATACCGTCGTGGCATTCCTGCTAGGCCTAGGAAGTGTTGTGGGAAGAACGTTATATTAACTCCAATGAATATAACTCCAAAGTGGATTTTTGTTCAGGTGTTGTGGAGGGAGTAGCCAGAGAATAGGGGGAATCAGTGAACGAAGCCGCCCATGATAGCGAAAACAGCGCCCATGGATAAAACATAGTGGAAGTGTGCTACAACATAATATGTGTCGTGGAGGACAATATCTAGGGAGGAGTTAGCTAGTACGATGCCTGTAAGCCCCCCGACAGTGAAAAGGAAAATGAAGCCAAGGGCTCAAAGTAGGGCGGCGTCTCATTTAATTATGCCCCCGTGCAGAGTTGCGAGTCAACTAAAGACTTTTACTCCTGTTGGGATGGCGATAATTATAGTGGCGGAGGTGAAGTAAGCTCGGGTGTCGACGTCTATGCCGACTGTAAATATATGGTGAGCTCAAACAATAAAGCCCAGGAACCCAATAGATATTATAGCTCATACTATTCCCATGTAGCCGAATGGTTCTTTTTTGCTTGCATAGTATGTAACAATGTGGGAGATCATACCGAAGCCGGGGAGAATAAGAATATACACTTCTGGGTGACCGAAAAATCAGAATAGGTGTTGGTAGAGTACAGGGTCCCCACCTCCTGCGGGGTCAAAAAAGGTTGTATTTAAATTGCGGTCTGTTAGAAGTATTGTAATTCCTGCTGCTAATACAGGAAGGGAAAGAAGTAGGAGGACTGCTGTAATTAAGACTGACCAAACAAATAAAGGGACATTATATATAGATATAGCCGGGGGTTTTATGTTGATGCAGGTTGTAATAAAATTAATAGCCCCTAAAATAGAGGATACCCCTGCGAGATGCAGGGAAAAAATTGTAAGATCCACTGACGCCCCCGCATGTGCTAGGTTAGCTGCTAGGGGGGGATAAACGGTTCACCCAGTACCAGCCCCAGCTTCCACTCCTGAGGAGGCTAGGAGGAGTAGAAGGGAGGGGGGTAGGAGTCAGAAGCTTATATTGTTTATACGTGGGAAAGCCATGTCTGGTGCCCCGATTATAAGGGGTACGAGTCAATTGCCGAATCCCCCGATCATGATGGGTATTACTATAAAGAAAATTATAACGAATGCATGGGCGGTCACGATTACATTGTAAATCTGGTCGTCTCCTAAAAGGGCCCCGGGTTGGCTTAATTCTGCTCGAATTAGGATACTGAGGGCGGTTCCTGCCATGCCAGCTCAGGCCCCGAAAATTAAGTAAAGGGTGCCGATATCTTTATGGTTTGTTGAGAATAGCCAACGAGAAATTATCACAGGTAGAGTGGCCGAGAGTTAGGTGGCAGGCTGTAGTCCTGCAAACATGGGTTTAAGTCCTGTTTCTATCAGTTCTGTAGTGAGTATCACGTCAAATTGCAAATTTGAAAAAGTTCCTATTTGGTTCCAGGGCTTCTCCCGTTTTTTTAACGGGAGAAGTAGATTGAAGCCCGCTGGTTTGGGTTTTTAGTTGTTAACTAAAGGTTCACGGGATCGAGGCCCGTCGATCTAGGAGGTCTTAGCTTAGTTAAAGTGTCTGAGTTGCATTCAGGAGATGCATATTAGAATTATGCAGGCTTTCAGAGACTAGAGGTTTATCCCCTGTTTAGGGCTTTGAAGGCTCTTGGTTTAGATGTTAACCTAAGTTTCTTGTTAGCAGAAGTTTATTATAAGGGGGGTTAGTGGTAATAAAAGGTTGGCTAGGATGATCGGGGTGGTTGGGGTTTGATTTAATTTAAATCGTCACTTATATCCTGTGGTAGTTGTTTCAGGGGGGAGAGTGAGGGAAGTTATGTGGGATATTCGGATGTAGAAGAAAAGGCTGGGGAGGGTAGATAGGGCTATAAGAGTACTGATTAAGGGAAGATTGTTGGTGGTTAGTTCTTTTAAGATTAATCATTTGGGCATGAATCCGGTGAGAGGCGGCAGTCCCCCTAATGATACAAGTGTTAATATGGTGATTGATAGGAGGGTTGGAGTTTGTGGTCAGGTAGTCCCAAGGTCTAAGAGGGTTTTTGATATTAGTGTTATCAGGGACACAAATATTGCTGAGGTTAATAGCAGATAGATTGATAGGGTGAGAAGAGTAAGGTTAGGGTTAACGGCTAGGGCCATGAAGACTCAGCCTATGTGAGCAATAGATGAAAATGCTATAATTTTCCGGGTTTGTGTTTGGTTCAGTCCCATTCATCCTCCTAGGATGGCGGAGGTTAAGCCTAAAATTATTAGGGTATGTTGATTAAGGTTGCTGATGATTATATAGAGAATGGTGGTGGGGGCTAGTTTTTGTCATGTTGAGATAATTGCGGTGATTAATAGTGGTGACCCTTGTAATACCTCTGGCAGTCAGAAGTGAAGTGGGGCGAGGCCTAGTTTTATAGCTAGGGCTAAGGTTAATAGGATAACTGATTCGGGTGATGAGATTTGATAAATGTCTCATTGCCCGGTTTTTCAGGCATTTATAGAACTTGCGAATAAAATTACGGCGGAGGCTGTTGCTTGGATTAAGAAATATTTTGTTGCTGCTTCGGTGGCTCGGGGGTGATGTTGTTTTGAAATGATCGGGATGATGGCCAGGGTATTTATTTCTAGGCCAGCTCAGGCCAGGATTCAGTGGGAGCTGGCTATTGTGATGATTGTGCCCAGGATTATGCTAAGATAGAGGAGTGTCTGTGTGGCAGGATTAATTAGTATAGGAAGGGTTTAGCACCAACATTTTCGGGGTATGGGCCCGAAAGCTTTTTTAGCTGACTTTACTAGGAGATAGTATAAGTGGTAGTACCTAAAGTTTTGGACTTTGGTGTGTAGGTTCGTGGCCTATTCTTCTAGGGGAAGTGAGGGGGATTTCACCTCTGTAATGTACTCTATCAAAGTATTCCTTTAATGCTCGGGCACACTTCCAGGTTGTATTTGGTGGCAGGCCTGCTGTTGAAAGTGGAATTGAGATATGCCAAAAGCATAGGGCTAACGTTAGTGGGAGGAAATTTTTTCAGAGGAGGTGTATGAGTTGATCGTAGCGGAATCGGGGATATGAGGCTCGAATTCACACAAATCCTATGGCTAGGAGGGCTACTTTAGTTATTAGATTTATTGAGAATATTTCATTTGATGTATTGTTGGGGCATAAAAATAGGATGCAGGAGAGGGTATTTATTATAAGAATATTGGCGTATTCAGCTAGAAAAAATAGGGCAAATGGGCCAGCGGAATATTCAACGTTGAACCCGGATACGAGTTCAGATTCTCCTTCAGTGAGGTCAAAGGGGGCTCGGTTAGTTTCGGCTAGTGTTGAGATATATCATATCATGGTTAGGGGTCAGGAGCATGTAATTAATCAGGTTGCTTCTTGTGTTTCTATAAGGGCTTGTGTGGTAAAGCCCCCAGTGAGAATAATTGTGGAAATGAGGATAATTGCTAGAGTAACTTCGTAGGAGATGGTTTGGGCTACGGCTCGAAGAGCTCCTAGCAGTGCATATTTGGAGTTGGAGGCTCACCCGGATCAGAGGATAGAGTAAACAGCGAGACTTGATAGCGCCAATAAGAATAGCAAGCCCAGATTTATGTTTATTAGTATTGTGGGTATGGGGAGGGGAGTCCATATTAATAGGGCTAGTAGGAGTGCTAGGGCTGGGGTGGAGATGAATAGGGTGGATGATGAGGTTGAAGGGCGAATGGGTTCTTTGGTAAATAATTTTACTCCATCGGCGATGGGTTGAAGAAGGCCTAGGGGGCCTACAATGTTAGGGCCTTTTCGGAGTTGTATATACCCGAGTAGTTTTCGTTCTAGGAGTGTTAGAAAGGCCACTGCTAGAAGAACGGGGATGAAGATGATAACGGGGTTTATTGTTGATTTGAGTAGGGCGTTCATTATTAGGAAGAAGATTTGAACTTCTGGGGTAGAGGGCTTAGGCCTCTTGCGGTGTACCTGGCTCTGCCACCCTAATAATGCCCTAGATTTAGGGTTAATATTTTGGTGATATGGTGATTTTAGTGGCGGGCAATCGGTGGTTCAATACGTAGCTTGACTATGGGTATTGCTTTCTTGGTCCTTTCGTACTGAAGAAGGAGGGCATAGATAGAAACCGACCTGGATTACTCCGGTCTGAACTCAGATCACGTAGGACTATTAATCGTTGAACAAACGAACCTTTGGTAGCGGTTGCACCACCGGGGTGTCCTGATCCAACATCGAGGTCGTAAACCCTCTTGTCGATAGGGACTCTTGAAGAGGATGGCGCTGTTATCCCTGGGGTAACTTGGTTCGTTGATCAGATGTACTGGGTCAAAAAGTTGTATTTTGGCACGTTTGCCTTGATAGGGGTGGGTCCCTGGCATGGAAGTTTTGTTTTATTCCAAAGTCGCCCCAACTAAAAACTTTTATTATGGTGAAAGAGGGTTATGGTGCGCTTGAGTTTATAATATTAGTTTAAAGCTCCACAGGGTCTTCTCGTCTTATGGGTGTATTTCAGCTTTTGTACTGGAAGATCAGTTTCATTGATCGGCCCTAGGAGACAGTTAGGCCCTCAGTTAGCCGTTCATACAAGTCTCTATTTAGGAGACAAATGATTACGCTACCTTTGCACGGTTAGGATACCGCGGCCGTTAAAAAAGAGATCACTGGGCAGGCGAGACCTTTAATACTTGTCTGGGGCTAAAGGCTATGTTTTTGGTAAACAGTTGGGGCCTGTTAGCTGAATTCCTTTTAGGGTTTTTAATCTGTCTTTCTCGCACCCCTGTGTTGGTGTCACAAATTGTTAATAGAATATCTTGGGAGGTTAATATAATTCTTTGTGGGAAGCTTGTTTAATTTTCAGTGGGTTATCCGTTTACTGATTGATGGGTGTGCTGTGAGAAGTGGTTCTTCTTATTACTAGTTTCAGCATTGGTGCCTCTATTTGTTTATAGAGTGGCTCTGTAATAAAATTAGGGCGTGTTCTAGTTAGCGATTAGGATCGGTTGTAGTTGCGCTTTGACGCAGTCGTTTGTGGTGGCTGGTTTAAGGCCTACGGGGGATGTTAATTGTAGGTGCCTCTAATTCAGGTTGTATCCTGGGTCAGTAAAGCTGTTCCTTTACTGAGTATCTTCTAGGGAGGAGGGAAAGGACTTTGTTATGTCATGCTGTCCTAGAGGTGAACTAAAGTTCATTTACTAGAGCAACCAGCTATTACCAGGCTCGGTTGGTTTTTCGCCCCTACTTCAGGGTCTTCTCTCTCTTTTGCCACAGAGATGAGTGGATTCTTTTGGATTGCCCTGAGGTAGCTCGTCTGGTTTCGGGTGAGTAGGTTAGAGTTCTCTTTATCTACAGTTTCTTGTTGAACCATGATGCAAAAGGTACGTGGGATGATCATTGCTTTTTATTGCTTTTATTGTTTCACTTTCTTTCATCGTTTCCTTGCGGTACTTGTTCTGTTGCTTTAGTTGATTTTTTTCTGTCGCGGATACTGAATGGGACAAATGGTTTGTTTTGATGCGGGTTTTGATATTAGTAGGTCGGGGTAAGCTAGATTTCTTGCTTCAAGGAGGCCCATTGTGGGCATTTTTTAATTGTAAGTTAAATGCTTTGTATGTAAGCTACTTCTTGTAGTCCAAGCGCACTTTCCAGTACGCTTACCATGTTACGACTTACCTCATCTGTACAAGGGTGTGTAGATTATAAATTATTCAGGTTTATTAGTTGATGAGGGTGACGGGCGGTGTGTACGCGTCCCAGGGCGAGAGTTTCAGTTGAGCTGTCTGACTCGGCTTACTGCTAAATCCACCGTTTTATATTTTTTCAGGGTATGTATTAGTGTTTTCTTTTTAGAAAATGTAGCCCATCTCTTTCCCGCCCATGTGCTACACCTTGACCTGACGTTTTATGGGTTTAAATGTTTTGCCTACTTGGTGTCTCTCACAAGGTAAGCTGGCGACGGCGGTATATAGGCTGAAGATTTTGCAAGGGGGGGTGAGGTTTTTCGTGGGGTATCGATTACAGGACAGGCTCCTCTAGGTTGGTGTGGGACACCGTCAAGTCCTTTGAGTTTCTAGTTTTTCACTTGTAGTGCTCTGGCGGACATGTGTAGTGGGTGAGTGTCTGGGTTTATGGCGAAGCATAGTAGGGTATCTAATCCTAGTTTGTTTCTTGGCTTTCGTGAGGTCAAGGGGAGGTGTTTATTGAGATTAAGTGGTGTTTCCAGGGGGCTTGATGTGTTTTATAACTTAGCTCAAGTTTAAAATCTCATTTTGTACTTAGGCTCTAGTCACGTTTTACGCCGGGTACTATTGTTTCGGGCCTTTCGTATAACCGCGGTGGCTGGCACGAAATTTACCGGCCCTAGTCTAATCATGATTAAGTCAAGCTTTAAAGAAGGAGGGGGGGTCGCTTATAGCTTAATGTTTATTACTGCTGGGTCCCGTGGGGGTGTGGCGTAGCTAGGTGTCTTTGGTTACATTTGTGAGAGCCTGATACCTGCTCCGTGGTTTAGGGCGTCAGCACTGGGGTGCGGAGACTTGCATGTATAATTCTGATAAGAAGTAATAGTAAGTTCAGGACTAAAACTGTTGTTTCCGGGAGTGTGGTATCCATCTTGGCTGCTTCAGAGTCATGCTTTAGTGGGGAGTAAGCTACGGCAAC